CTTTTTTCGGAAGAAAAGGAGGATACGGACAAAATCGAGGAAACGGAAGAGATCCGAGTGAATGGAAAGGAAAAAAAAAAAACAAAGCATGAATTCCACTTTCGCTTTAAAGAGACATGCGATAAAAATAGCCCAGTTTATGAAAGTTCTTATCTGGATGGGAATCAAGAAAATTCAAAATTCAAAACATTTCAATTATTGAAAGAAAAAGAAGAGAAATTTCTTAAAAAGATAAAGATTAAGAAAAAAGATAAAGATTAAGACTGAAAATAAATATAATAGGAGATAAAAAGAGATACGACTTCCCCCTAAATATTTTATACCCTCCCCTACAAAAAAACTTGTAATACCGACCCCATTCGTAATTCCATCAATTACTCGTCTATCAAACAAATGCGTTAGTTTTGCTAATCCTTTTATCCCTTCCGTTAAGGATCTTGTGTAAAAGGCATCTATATAAGCACGATTATATGACCAATCATATAGGAAATTGAGTATTTTGTGCCAAAGAATTCTCTTAGGTCCTCTTTTAGAAAATAAGTTTAATAGGTTCCAATTGTATAAAGATGAATAAAAAGGCTTATATAAAAAATAGGCTAGAAGGATTCCGAAATACGTTATACTGACAGAAAGGGTTGGATTTTTCAAAACTTCATACCAATCAACAAAATGAGTTGAGTTTTGATGTAAAAGATTTATAGACGGAGTTAACAATTTGGATAAAATATCTGAATCGATTCCTTCCTGAGTCAAAGGAATTCCTATAGCTCCAACAAACAAAGGAAATAGGACTAATACAAGCATAACAAATAACATAGTATTGTCTGATTCGTGAGGATAAGAAAAAGTCTTGGTATCGCCAAAAGGAAAAATAGTAAGAAAAGGCGTATTTGTTACATTCCTATCAATTGGATGGGCCTTCTGCGAAAAAAAAGAAGACCTTTCATTATTATTCATTGTTAATAAAGCAACTAAATGCATTTTTTTTTTATTGGTTCTTCTTTACCCCATAGAGATATTGAATAGAAGGAATTGCTTTTTGTTCCACTGTAATTTTGAAAGCAAAAGTTGAAAGGTCCCTCAAAAGTAAGTAAATAAATTCGAAACATATAAAATGCTGTTAATCCAGCTGTGAAAAAAGCTATTATTGCGAAAATCGGCGAATAGAACCAACTATCAGTAAGAATTTCATCTTTGGACCAAAAACAGGCGAGAGGAGGAATACCACAAAGAGAAAGAATACCCAATAAAAAAGCAGTTTTTGTAATTGGCACGTGCTTTCTTAACCCACCCATAAGAACCATATTCTGGCTTTTATCTGGAAAATATCCAACAATGGCTTCCATTGAATGAATAATTGATCCAGATCCTAAAAACAACAAGGCTTTGGAATAAGCATGAGTAATCAAATGAAATAAAGCGGCTCGATAAGAGCCCATCCCTAGAGCTAACATCATATAACCCAATTGAGACATTGTAGAATAAGCTAAACCTCTCTTAATATCGTGTTGAGCAAGAGCTAAAGTAGCTCCTAAAAATACTGTTATTATACCTATCAAAGATATTAGATTCATTATGTACGGTATTACTATGAACAGCGGAAGAAGGCGAGCTACAAGAAAAATTCCCGCCGCTACCATAGTAGCAGCATGGATAAGAGCCGAAATAGGAGTAGGCCCTTCCATGGCATCGGGTAACCATACATGAAGGGGGAATTGCGCGGATTTGGCAACCGGGCCGGCAACTAATAGAAATGCACACAAAGTAACAAATAAAAGGTTAACCTCATTATTATAAATCAAGTTATTCAATATTTCGAATAAATCCCGAAATTCGAAACTACCCGTTATCCAATAAAGACCTAGGATTCCTAATAATAATCCAAAATCCCCTACACGATTAGTTACAAATGCTTTTTGAGAAGCACTTGCGGCAATCGGTCGCGTGAACCAAAACCCTATTAATAGATAAGAGCACATTCCAACCAATTCCCAAAAAATATAAATTTGTATTAAATTCGAACTGGTAACTAATCCTAACATTGAAGCATTGAAAAAACTCATATAAGCAAAAAATCTCAAATATCCTTGATCATGAGACATATAATTGTCACTATAAATAAGAACCTGAATTCCAACTGTAGTGATTAATATTGACATAATAGAAGTAAGTGGATCAATAAAGTATCCGAATTCGAAAGAAAAATCATTATTGAGGGTCCAAGACCTTAGGGATTGATAAATATAAGTTCGATCTATTTGCTCAATAGATAGATCGATGGAAAAAATCATAACTATACTTAAGAATAAAATACTAATAAAAGCCCACATACGGCGAAGATGTTTTGTTGCGATGGGAAAAAGTAGAAGTCCCACCCCTATTAAGATAGGGACTGGAAGTGGAACTAAAGGTATGATCCAGGAATATTGATATGGATGTTCCATAAAATCAATAAAATAATATTAATTATTGTTATTCTTAATTAATTCTTTCTGATTCGCCGGTTCTTATCTCTTTTAAAAGGGATTAATAAAAAAAATTTTCTTTTCCTAGTCATAGTTATTTTGAATTTTTCCCAACAACTTAAAAAAAAAAATGAAAAGTTCAAAGCAATCAAATGTTCTAACTAAGCTACTAGTCAAAAATAAATGCTACTAGTCAAAAATAAATAATTATGTTATACTTTATACATTATTTTATACTTTATACTACTTTATACTAAGTAAGATTTTTATGAATACTAAGTAAGATTTTTATGAAGATAGAACAATTTCGAATTGCAATTATTATTCCCTAATTACACCAATTTATGTACCTAGATCAAGACTAAAGAATTACATTAAATTCAGTTTGATAGAAATCAATAGGCTGGCTCAGAGCGTTCCCCAATAAACTACGAATTAGGTATTTTTAATTTGTTTATTTTTTGTTTATTCACAATCATTAACTAGTTCATCTCGGAACGTATTGATTGTTTTGCATTACAATAAATGGCATTAAATAACCAATTTCTAAAAAAAAGATTAGGACGATAAAACCTGTTCAATGTATTTTTAATGTATAAATATAGCATGCCAAAAATAAACAAAGATAAACGCGGAAGGGCCTTTTTTCTTTTTTTTATCAACCTCAACCAATTGTATTTCGATTATATGGCACAATCCGCCCTATAGATATCGATTTGAATAGGTATATAAGGATACCGACAATAACTACGAAATACAAATTTGTTTTTTCCCCGATATTTCTGGAATAAAAATTGACAAAATCCCTTATTCTGTTGTTTTTTTTCGAGTAAGATTTTATGCCATTCTTGCGTATTTCTATTTATTTATTTTTTCTCTAAACTAACTACCTTTAGAAAAATACACAGATAATGAAATAAATAGTAAAACCCAAAAATGATTTATTTTAACAATAGATGTCTTTCACATCCAATTTCAGCAATGAAAAATCTTTTCTTTTTTGAATGGCAGTTCCAAAAAAATGTACTTCTATATTAAAAAACCATATTCGTAAGAATATTTGGAAAAAAGGAGGGTATTGGTCAACATCGAAGGCTTTTTCCTTAGCGAAATCCCTTTCTATTGGGAATTCACAAAGTTTTTTTGTAAAACAAATAAATAAGAAAACGTTGGAATAATCTGAATACGCCTGACTCAAAAATCCAAAATGAGTTAATTGTGTTTAGACTTTAGGCTATAGAAAAGTCGAAAAAAGTAAGAAACCAGTCCCCTTTCGGAATGTTTTGAACCGATTGATTTGTCTACTAAATTTGAAAACTAAAAAATAAAAAGAAAAAAAAAAAAGTACGTTTTTTTTTTTTCAAAACGGAATTAAGACAAACTCGAAAGTTTCACCTTTCTTTTTATTTGAATATTTTTTGTCTTCCCAGGATGGGGATTCTTATTTTCCCCATCACCCCACCATACGCCCTAAACAACAAGAATTTTTTTTTAGATTTAGGCCTTTCCGTTTATGCTATAGAGGAGGAGATATGATATACAACCTTTAGGAAAAATCAACGGGTTGTTGGAACTAATTGATTCAGTATAGAACTTTTTTTTGAACTTTCTAAATTATTATTTTTCTGAAGCACTATATATAACCATATACCGTGCACTTGGACTTCAATCGCCAAAAGCACCCCTTCACGTTTAGGCAGATATTGTGAATAGTGTAAAATTTTTAAGTGATTAAAAAAAATTATATGTTTGCCAGGGAAAATCTATCAAAATATATCTATTTTTGAATTCTAATTTAGAAAGATTTTTTTGAAGTAGGGTACAATTCAATTACGATAGAAATGAAATTTTTGTTATTGTTTCTAATACGTCCAGTCCAATACCTAAGTGGTTTGATCAATCTTAGTACAAATGAATACTGAAAAAAACCTAACAATTGCGACAACCCAAACACAAAAATTAGAAAAAATGAAAAAATAGAAAGAACCCCTTTTTGAGTTGTTCCCTGGATTGAAGTTCTAACTCAGTCGTTACAACAGTTCTAGTTTATTAAACCAGAAACTATGAAAGTTAAGTTAAATAACCCTGAAACCTTAAATAATTAAATAAGACAACAAAAGGTGGAATCTTTAAATCTCCATTTCAATCTCGACGATTGACTAATAATAGGTTATTATGATTTCGAGAAAGCCGCTATGGTGAAATCGGTAGACACGCTGCTCTTAGGAAGCAGTGCGAGAGCATCTCGGTTCGAGTCCGAGTGGCGGCATAGTATCTCCAAAAAGATATACAAAAGGTACTCTAAGGAATTTAATTTATGATTTCCATTCCGCATATTTGAGGTATTCTCGCTTTTCATTTTTTTTTTATGATCTTTTCAACGTTAGAGCATATATTAACGCATATATCCTTTTCGGTCGTTTCAATTGGAATTCCAATATATTTACTAACCTTATTAGTCGATGAAATAAGAGGACTATATGATTCATCAGAAAAGGGGATGATAGCTACCGCTTTCTGTCTAACAGGATTATTAATCACCCGTTGGATTTACTCGAGGCATTTCCCATTAAGTGATTTATATGAATCATTAATCTTTCTTTCATGGAATTTCTCCATTATTCATAGGATTTTTGATTTTAAAAATAATAAAAATCATTTAAGCGCTATAACGGCACCAAGTGCTATTTTTACCCAAGGCTTTGCGACTTCGGGTTTTTTAACTAAAATGCATCAATCCGGAATATTAGTACCTGCTCTCCAAGTCCGGTGGTTAATGATGCACGTAAGTATGATGGTATTGGGCTATGCAGCTCTTGTATGTGGATCCTTATTATCCATGGCTCTTCTAGTCATTACATTTCGAAAAGTTATAAGGATTTTTTTGAAAAGAACAAATTTGTTAAATGTAAATGAGTCGTTTTGCTTCGGTGAAATCCACCAATACATGAACGAAAAAAAGAATGTTTTACTAAATACCTTTTCTGCTAGAAATTATTACAGGTATCAAGCGATTCAACAATTGGATCGTTGGAGTTATCGTATTATTAGTTTAGGATTTATCTTTTTAACCATTGGGATTCTTTCGGGAGCAGTATGGGCTAATGAGACGTGGGGTTCTTATTGGAATTGGGATCCAAAAGAAACTTGGGCATTTATTACTTGGACTATATTCGGGATTTATTTACATACTCGAACAAATAAAAATTTTGAAAGTGTAAATTCCGCAATTGTCGCTTCTACGGGATTTCTTATAATTTGGGTATGCTATTTCGGAGTCAATCTATTAGGAATAGGGTTACATAGTTATGGTTCGTTTAATTAACATCTACTTGAATTGAGGAAAGGGCTTGATCAAGACAAACATAGGACAGCGCATAGATCGAAACGAAACTTAGTGTTAGTGTAAGACGTCGAGAGCCTTTTGAATCAAGCAAGTACGTCGATTCAAAAGGTTCTTACAAACGCCTTTGGCGTTTGATCACAAGTAAAATGCGATTATTTTACTTCTTTTTTTTTATTTAACTGAAACTGAAGAGGAGAAAAAAACTTCCTTGTTCATTGCCTACCGAACTTTTTTTTAATCGTGGGATTTCGTTTTTATTTTTTTTTTAGTCGTGCAAACTATCTATAAAAAAAAATTAGATATAATAGCTTCGGCCTTGTCCACTGATAGTGCGAGAACGAAATCCGGATAAATACCAATACCTATTACGGGTATAAGAATAGAGATCAAAACAAATAACTCCCGGGGGCCCGAATCAAAAAAAGAAGAGTTTGGTGGGGCATTAAATAGTTTGTACCCATAGAACATTTGCCGTAACATAGATAATGAATAAATAGGAGTTAATATCATTCCAATTGCCATTACAAAAGTGATTAGTATTTTTGGCGTTAAAAAAAATTTTTGGCTGGTAATTATTCCCAAAAATACTATAAATTCCGCAACAAAACCACTCATGCCGGGCAGTGCAAGCGAAGCCATGGATAAGATACTGAATAGTGTGAATATCTTTGGAATTGTGATAGCCAGTCCACCCATCTCGTTGAGATAAGCAAGACGTATTCTATCATAACTTGTTCCTGCCAAGAAAAAAAGTGCAGCACTAATAAGCCCATGAGAAATTATTTGTAAAATGGCTCCGTTAAGTCCTGTATCGGTTATCGATCCAATTCCTAGAATTATGAAACCCATATGAGATACAGAGGAATAGGCTATTCTTTTTTTTAAATTCCGTTGTCCGGGAGATGTTGAAGCTGCATAAATTATTTGCATGGTACCTACTATCATGAACCAGGGGGAAAATATAGAATGGGCGTGCGGTAATAGTTCCATATTGATCCGAATCAACCCATACGCTCCCATTTTTAATAAGATTCCGGCTAGAAGCATACAAGTACTGTAATGTGCCTCTCCGTGGGTGTCTGGTAACCACGTATGGAAGGGTATAATCGGTAATTTGATAGCAAAAGCAATAAAAAATCCAATATAGAATATTAGTTCCAGTGCCACAGGATACGATTGATTAACTAATGTTTCCAAATTTAATGTTGGTTCATTGGAACCATATAAACCGATACCCAAAACTCCTATTAAAAGAAAAACGGAACCTCCTGCAGTGTACAAAATAAATTTTGTGGCTGAATAAAGGCGTTTCTTTCCACCCCACGCGGCCAGAAGTAGATAAACGGGAATTAATTCTAATTCCCACATGATGAAAAAAAGTAAAAGGTCTCGAGAAGAAAATGATCCTATTTGACCGCTGTACATCGCTAACATCAGGAAATGGAATAGTCGGGAATTCCGAGTAACTGGCCGAGCCGCTACAGTAGCTAAAGTAGTGATAAATCCCGTCAGTAAAACGGGTCCTATGGAAAGTCCATCTATTCCCAACCGCCAGTCAAAATAAAAAAAGGTGATCCATTTATCATCCTCGGCCAGCTGGATTAATAGATCGTCCAATTGGAAATTAGAACAGAATGCATAGGTCGTTAGAAGGAGTTCTAAGACACATATATATATTGTATATCCTCTAGTCACCTTATTTCCTCTATGAGGGAGAAAGAAAATTAAAGAACCCGCGGCTATTGGAAAAACTACAATTAGTGTTAACCAAGGAAAATAATTCGTGGTAAAGACAAGATACACTTGGCCCAGAAAAACCCGTCCTCGAAATTCGAAAATAGAATATATTCTTATTTTTTCTTTTTCGAGGACGGGTTTTTGTCGGTAATCGGTAAAAAAAAAAAGAAACTGTATTCAAAACGGATTCAAGTGGGTTTTTTGGAACGTATCAATATCAATAAGCTAGACCCATGCTTCGAGTTGTTTCATGCCATAAATAAACCCGAACACTCAAGAAATCCGTTGGACAGGCGGATTCGCATCGCTTACAACCAACACAATCTTCTGTTCTTGGAGCAGAAGCAATTTGCTTTGCTTTACATCCGTCCCAAGGTATCATTTCTAATACATCTGTGGGGCAAGCTCGGACACATTGAGTACACCCTATACATGTATCATAAATCTTTACTGAATGTGACATTGGATCTATCAATTTATGTTTTGAACTTTTTAATTTTCGATCTAGTTAATTTTGAAATATCGTATATTTAAACACCAGATGAATCAATGATTTACCAGAATTTTAATAATTAACCCAACTTCTGGATCAACTCCTAAGCAGGAACAAGGATACTTTGATTTCTTCCAGTTTTACAAACATGATCGAGGTTAGTGCATATTATATAGCCTAAAGCCGAAGTGATGAATACTATGATTAGGATTTCTAAATACTACTTATTCAACAAAGTCGATTGATTGATACGAGTCGATTTTCTGTTACGATAAATTGACGAAACAATAGCTGATCCGATAGCTGCTTCAGCGGCTGCAATAGCTATAACAAAAATTGAGAAAATATCTCCTTTTAATTGTCGACTATCAAAAAAATAAGAGAATGTTACGAAATTGATATTAACTGCATTTAGTATAAGTTCAAGACACATCAGGGCCCGAACCATATTTTGGCTCGTAATCAATCCATAGATACCAATAGAAAATAAATAGGCACTCAAAACAAGTACATGCTCGAGCATCATTGACCAACTCCGTACCAATTTTGATTTATTTCAATATGAACAATAATGCAAGTGATTTGATTGCTTCGAATATACCAAGTACAGAACAAAAGAATCTATTTGATAATAGATCGAATACACAAAAACTTTGATTTTTTTTCTATTGATCCATGAATAGTATTCAATTCGACTTTAAAGAATTTAAGGGAAATGGATGTGATAACACATAAAAAGTCGAATTGGGATTGCTGTTTCTAGTTCTAAAGATTTGTTACTGACGAGCCACGGCAACTGCGCCTATCAAAGCAACTAAAAGAATTATTGAAACGAGTTCAAATGGAAGAAAAAAGTCTGTTGATAAATGAATTCCAATTTGTTGACTATTACTTATCAAATCTTGTTCGACAATCTGGTTGGGTCGTGTAGTCCAAATAATCCCGTACCACGACGTATCTAGAATAGTAGCGATTATTGAAAAAAAAATACTTGTACAAACCAGGGAAGTAAGTCCGTGACCAACAGTCCAAAGATTTTCATTCGAATCTTTGGAATAGTCTGAACCATTCATGAACATTACAGCAAATATGATTAAAACATTTACAGCTCCCACGTAAATAAGGAGCTGCGCGGCAGCTACAAAATGGGAATTTGATAGAATATAGAATAAGGATATACAAACAAGAACCAATCCCAAGGAAAAGGCAGAATAAATGGGGTTGCTAAATAATACCACCCCTAGACCTCCTAATATAAGACCTGATCCCAGAAAAACTACAAGAAAATCGTGTATTGGTCCAGGCAAATCCATTATATTAAAATAAGAGATAAATAAATCGAAATCTTTTTCATGAACTTATTGAACCGACCAGGCATTTTTTTTTATGAGACATTCCCAATTCCAATTGAATTAAATTCAAATCTATTAAGTGGGAATTGGTGTGGATACTGTTATTGGCTCAATTTCGTTCTTTTCTTTATTCGAAATGTCAATTTGCAATTTAAGCTATATAATATAGTTTCAAAAAGCTTTGGTGTATATATTATTTCATTTCAATACAAATTAAGTTGGACTTCTCATCAACCAATCAACAGTTGGGATTTGGAGTTATTGTTCAAGCAAAGGAAAACCTTATTCCTTTATACCAAATATACCAAAATGGAACCTTAGTAATTCAAAATTAAAGGGTTTAGTCATTTTTTCTTTGAGGCGAATTCAACACTGTTCGAATTGTCAAATCTTCAATTACTGACATTGGTAACCGACCTAATGCAATTTGATTATAATTCAATTCGTGACGGTCGTAAGTAGCAAGTTCATATTCTTCAGTCATTGATAAACAATTTGTTGGACAATACTCAACACAGTTACCACAAAAAATACAAATTCCAAAATCAATACTGTAATTAAGTAATCGTTTCTTTCGAATATCTGTTTCAAATTTCCAATCAACAACAGGCAGATCTATAGGACATACGCGAACGCACACTTCACAAGCAATACATTTATCAAATTCAAAATGGATTCGACCGCGAAACCGCTCCGATGTCATTAATTTTTCATAAGGATATTGAATAGTTACAGGTAAACGATTTGCTTGGGATAAAGTAATCATGAAACTTTGACCGATGTACCTTGCAGCTCGTATTGTTTGTTGACCATAATTCATGAAACCAATTACCATAGGAAACATATCGTGAATATCTATGAATAATTTGAGTTTCTTTCTTTCTCTTGTTTGAGACAAGTAGTGAATATTCTATTCCTTTTTTTATAGCGAAAGGAGTTGGGAAGAAGTTGTTAATAATAGATTACCGAGAGAAATAGGTAAAAGAAATTTCCAGCCAAGATTTAATAGTTGGTCCATTCTTAGTCTCGGTAAAGTCCATCTTGTTGTAATCGGAAAGAACAAGAACAAATAAGTTTTGGCTAATGTAATAAAGAGACTAATTGTCGTTCCAAAGATTCCATCCACTTTTTGTATTTCAAATAGTTCAGGAACAAATATGTATGGAATGGAAAGATTCCAACCCCCCAAGTAAAGAACTGTTACAAATAATGAGGAAACTAATAGATTTAGATAGGAAGCAACGTAAAATAAACCAAATTTGATTCCTGAATATTCGGTTTGATAACCCGCTACTAGTTCTTCTTCGGCTTCTGGTAAATCAAAAGGTAATCGCTCGCATTCCGATAGGGAAGAAATTAGAAAAACGATAAACCCTATAGGTTGACGCCACAAATTCCACCCCCAAAAACCATATTTTGATTGTGCCCCAACTATATCAACTGTACTTGAACTGTTAGATAATCATAGTCGGTGGTAACATTAGGTTGCCATCGCTATTACAAAACCGTACATGAGATTTTCACCTCATACGGCTCCTCAGGGCCACAAATAAATGTAAGAACGGGACCAGTATTAGTTATCTTCATATGGTTATAGGATAGATAAAGTCAAAATCTAGCGGAGGTTCCAAAATTATACCACAGGAATTCTGTCTACTCTAAGGATAAAAAAAAGATTTTGGAATTAATCTCATCCTTTAAGAATTTCAATTTTGCTGTGTTGAGTAATAACTTAATCAACCCTTCAATAAAATACTCTTTGTCGAAATAGAAATAGATATTTCAACCCATCCTTTTAGTTTCGCTTACAAAAAAGAATTAGACATTATACTAGTTCATGAATGATGACCCGAATTTCATTTCATCAATATATGAAAGAACGAATAAAAGGATCATTTCCTATTGGAATTGTATTTTTTCTATTTTTTTTGTTCCTATTCTTTTTTCTGAGAGAAAAGGGGGCTTAAAACTTAAAAAGGGGGTAAAGGATTATTTCGTTCCTGATAGTTTTTTTTTTTAACTAGCGGATAGGAGCATACTCTAGATCGGAATTGTGGGGAGTACTACCTGATCATTTCTACCAATTTAAAGCCCCAATTTGTGTTCTTTTTATGTTATGCGGAAGTATACTTTTTAATAATTGACATAATCATAATCTACATTACTAACCCGTTGTGTGTTTTTTGGTGTTCCTTCCTATCCACCCATTTTTTGTTTTCAACACCCGTAATATATATGCATTATAATATATACAAACGCTAATGAAAATTCCATAGGGTTGGTCTTTTGAGCCCGCTTCAAGCTAGGATGATCAATCAACTAATCTTGGGGTAAGGGCTTCCTACGCTTTTACTTTTGTTTACTTACCGTTAACGCTTGTACATAGGAAATGAGACTTAAGCCGCTTGTACTGCGAATTGCAAAGTTGTTTTCTTTCACTCATATATAACTATCAAATTTCTTTTATTAACCTAATTTATTAACCTAAAGAATAAATACATGAATAAAAAACTGAAGATTTCGATTTTTCTATTGAAGTTCTTTTTTTTTCTAGACCCAAAAGAAAAACAATAGGAAAATGAAAGGCTTAGGTTTTAGCGAATCGCACGTAGAGATATTGATAAAACACATAAAGTTAATGGTATTTCATAACTAATCGATTGAGCAGCAGCTCGCAGACCGCCTAAAAAGGAATATTTATTATTTGATCCATATCCTGACATAATAAGTCCAATAGGGGCAATACTTGAAATGGCAATCCATAAAAAAATACCGATATTAAGGTCAGCTAAAACAAGATTATAACTAAAAGGAATTACTGAAGAACTTAGTAGAATTACTATGACTGCTATAGATGGTCCAATACTGAATAAACTACTATTTCCTCTAGATGGAAGAAGGTTTTCTTTGAAAAGTAGTTTTGTCCCATCTGCTAAAGCTTGAAGAATTCCCAATGGACTGGCGTATTCAGGCCCAATACGTTGTTGTATTCCTGCAGATATTTCTCTTTCTAACCACACAATTACTAGGACACCTATTGTGATTGCCACTACAGGAGTCAAAATAGGGACAAGCACCCACATGATCCCATAGACCTCTTGTAGGGATTCCAATCTGGAAAAAGAATTGATATCTTGTACTTCTGTTCTATCAATTATCATTTCAACGATCAACTTCCCCCATAATGATATCTATACTACCTAATATTGTCATAATATCAGCCAATTTCATTCTTTTAACTAACTGAGGAAGAATTTGCAAATTGATAAAACCCGGTGGGCGAATTTTCCATCTCCAAGGAAAACCGCTTTGATCTCCTATCAGAAAAATTCCCAATTCTCCTTTTGGGGCTTCTACTCTCACATAAAGTTCTTGTTTCGGCAATTCAAAACTCGGAGAAGGCTTTTTACTAATGAATCGATCTTCAAAATCATTCCATTCTGGATCGCTTTCTCTATCAAAACATCGGATTTCTAAATTTTCATAGGGTCCCCCCGGAATTCCTTCTAAAGCCTGTTGAATAATCTTTATAGATTCGGTCATTTCACCGATTCGGACTAAATAACGAGCTAATGAATCTCCTTCTTTCTGCCATTGGACTTCCCAATCAAATTCGTCATAACACTCATAATGATCAACTTTACGAAGATCCCATTCTATTCCAGACGCCCGTAGCATTGGTCCGGATAAACCCCAATTTATTGCTTCTTCTCCACCAATAATGCCTACTCCTTCAACTCGTTCTAAAAAAATAGGGTTTTGCGTAATAAGTTTTTGATATTCAGCAACTCCCGTTAAAAAATAATTGCAGAAATCCAAACATTTATCTATCCAACCGTGAGGTAAATCAGCCGCTATTCCTCCGATACGAAAATAATTATGCATCATCCTCATACCGGTGGCAGCTTCGAACAGATCATATACTAATTCTCTTTCTCTGAAAATATAGAAGAAAGGAGTCTGTGCACCAATATCTGCCATAAAAGGGCCGAGCCATAACAGATGCGAAGCTATACGACTCAACTCCAACATAATTACTCGGATATAGCTGGCCCTTTTAGGTACTTGAATATTTCCCAACAGTTCGGGTCCATTTACAGTTATTGCTTCGGTGAACATAGTAGCTAAATAATCCCAACGGGTTACATAAGGCAGATATTGTATAATTGTTCGGTTTTCCGCAATTTTTTCCATCCCTCGGTGTAAATAACCCAATATTGGTTCACAGTCAATAACATCTTCACCATCTAGAGTAACGATGAGACGAAGAACACCGTGCATTGATGGGTGGTGAGGTCCCATATTGACTATCATAAATTCTTTTTCTTTAGCTAGTATACTCATAGGTTTTTACTCGATTCATTCCTACATGAATTGTTGAAAACAACAAGAAGTTCATCAAGATTCAAAATCAAATAATTAGAAATTGTTTTTCAAATTAACGATTTTTTGACTCACGAATATTCAACTTACTAATTAATTCTTTATAACGTACTCTATTTTTCTTCAACAAATACGCTAGGAGACGTTGGCGTTTTTCCAAAATTTTTCGTAGACCCCTTTGAGATAAATAGTCTTTTCTGTGCAATTCTAAATGGGAACTAAGTCTTCGTATCTTATTAGTGAAACGGAATACTTGAAATTCAACCGATCCACAGTTTTCTTCTTTTTTTTCTTGAACCATAACTAAGACGAATGAATTTTTTACCATAAAATGAAACCCCCTCTCCCTCCTTTTTTGAAGATGAATTTTATTGATCAGTAATAATAAGACTAGTTACTTGAATTTGATATATACAATAATCTTAAGTTCGTTCTGAACTTGGTAAAAAATCACTATCTGGAATGAAAGACACGACATGTATCCATTTCTTTGTTTTTATGTCCCATGTTTGGGACATGATCGATAGGAAAAGCACACTATTAACAAATTTTCAATCGTGGATACATATGTACCCTTACCATACTGAAACGACTCCCATTATTGGTATTAAACCAATAGCGATTCATACAAATTAAATCTTCTAATCGATATTTGGGCCAAATAAAAATAAAGAACTTTAATTTAATTAGTTGATTTTTCTCTTTAGAAAAATCTTTGTTTTTATCCAAAAAGTGACCCCCGCTTTTTACGTTAGTACAAAATACTGGATTTCTCTCCATAACGTTTTGATTCTTCGAATTGAAACAAATTAGAGTTCTTAATTCTCTACTAGGTTTAGGGAATAAAATATTTTCAGGAACAAGCAAATCATAATGATTTTTGTTTCTATTTCCAGTCATTTTTTGATGTTTTGCAATAAATTCATTAAAAATTTTTTTATCAACATAGCCTTTTTCATGGTATCCTTTAGTAATTTTGCGCTTATTCTTATGAACCAATGAAATACCTACGATTTGATATATAATAAATTGGCCATCGTTTTTTACAGACAAACGACGGGGTTCGATAATAAGCATTCCCCCTTTCGTCAATTCTGTAAGAGCGAAATCCTTATTAGTGATCAAAATAGTCAAACCAATTTCTCCTCCTTGAATAGAGGTTATAGCAACGTCGCTAGGATTTATCAGTCGAACCAGGTAACAATATACTTTCATATCATTGAGTATTTTTTCCCTGAAAGAAACAGTACCTCTCCATCTCAATTGCAAACACAAGTATTTTTTTAGGAAGAAATCAAGTTGTACTTCTGTTTCTCTCTTGTATTTCTTTTTCTTTATACGTTTTTTCATGTCCGATCTCGTAGAATTTTTTTCAACATCTTTTTCGTGGTTTGAGAGAACTGGTCCAAGACTTATTTGCTTTTGTGCATCTGATCCAGGATTTTCTTGGTCTGCGAGCTCTTTTTCTTCTTGACTTTGATTTGACAATTCAAGATATTCTTTTTGAGTCGATGATATAAAAGGATTCGCTTCTTTTTTTCCGATTCGAATTTTCTTACCATTTTCATTAAAATTCAAAAGAAGTAATTTGATTGGTATGATCCATGGTTTTGTTCTATATGCATTAAAAAGTAGCGCAAATTCTAGAAAGAACCAAGGCTCCAGGTTTGATATAGGACAACTGAGTATTTCTTCATTCATTCCCATCCAATCAAAAAGTGTTTTTTTTTTGTTGTATGGGTTAATTTCTTCATCTTGATGAATTGTAAGATAAAAAGGGTCTCTTTTATTAATTGCATCAATTTTTTTATAATTATCAGACCCGATCTTAGTATTTTGATTGATGCAGGTACCCGTATCCATATCAACCCAGGCTTCAATATTGACCTTATTTCTAAGAAAAAAATTAAGAATTCTCCAATCAAAATATTTTCTATACAAGAATTTGTCCCTATCTATAATATTATCTAGGAGAAGATAATTATTGATAGGAATAGCTTCCAGCATAGCAAATAAATTTCCTTTCTTTATATTGTAATTAGAATAATACTTTTGTTTATTATTTACTTGGCTTAGTGATCTATCAATATATGAGCCTTTCGTATCTTCATAATTAATCGATTTATATGATAAACAATAATATCTATAGTGTTTTTTAAAATTCGATTTTTGATTACGTAATGAGCCTGCTTCAAAAAAAAGTTGCTTTTCGTAATGAGTTAATCTGTTTTTTTCATATGAATCTCTTTTAGTTAAATCTTTATTTTGAGCCATAGGGTGTTGATGGGCTCTATTTCGCGATTCTTGGGGTACGAATCTAGCCCATTTAATCCGATAGCGATAGAAATCATATTGATAATGATCGCTTAAGCAGTTTTTCCATAAATTCCTTCCAAAATGCCAAAAGGGTTTATGTCTTAATTGGTAATTAAATATTCCGTGTTTGTCAAAAAAATCTTTTATTTCATTCTTAAGAAATCGAGATGTTTTGTGATATTGAAGAATAGGTCTTAATTTATAAAAGTAAAAAATTGGGGCTTGTAACAATTTGTAAAATACGTATGTTTGTGATTGTGAAAAAGACGACAAATTAGAAGAATTTTTTGAATTCTTATTACTAATCTTCAAAAGTGATTTTTTGACAGTTGAAAGAAAGTGAATTCTTTTTTTATTTCTTTTATTAATTATTTCCGAATTTTCTTCATTATTGTGGATGTTTTTTTCAATAATTTGAATTTTTTTTTTTGTTGATTCACCAAAAGATTTTGCATTGATTCTTGGAATATTAAGTGTAGCTAGAAAAAATTTTATGTATAGCTTTTCAATAAAAAATTTTACAAAAAAATATGATTTACGGGTTAATCGAGTATTTCTTTTTTTGAATATCTGCCAAATCTTTTTTGATGAGTCTAATATCTTAGCAGAATAAATTGGTTTGTTCGAACTAATATTTGTTTCTTGAGTTAGCGATCCTTTTTTTTTTGCTTTTGTAATTTTAGATATTTGATTTCGTATTCGGCTTGTTCGATTAGTCAGATCTTTCACTTTTTTTTTTGCCCGGGAGAAATTTGGCCAATCTATAGATGGAATTTCAATAGACGATTCGTGAATTTTCTGATTACTGAGTATCAAATTGTTTTGAGTTTCACCCAATTCATCGATTTCTCTCAAGTTTCTTTTTGAAAGTTCTTTTATTTTTCCTTCGTTGAAAACCCTTAAAACTATAAAAGACTTAGTTTTCAATATTTGAAATATTTTTTTTTTTAGTTCGTTAAAAATGGGTTCAAAAAACGAACGTCGTTTTCGGGGAGAACCAAAGGGCATTTCAGTTTCCAATCCCAAAGCTGTTAAAAAACAAAAATCAATTTCTTGTTCTTGTTCACTTTTTGCATCTTTCTGAAAGGATTCTATCTTAGATCTGTGCCAGGGTTTCAGGCGAAAGGGGAATAGAATCTTTATCTGAATACCTTCTGTTAACCAGTTTTTCGGAAATTCTGTTTCAGATAAATTAACACCACTATAAGTGCACTTAACATAAATTTCCCGGCTCCAATCCTGAAAATCCTCGGACCACTCGGGATTTTGGAATAATAGTATTCGACCCAAATTTTTAGCTAGTATTAATGAAGGTAATATAATATATTTTCTAAGAATCAATTGAATTACTAACATAGAGCTTCTTAGTACTCGAGTAAGGAAATGCTTATCCCAGCCTTCTGCTTGT